TATTCTATAGGGTTGAATAAAAATGCGATTGAGAATTTCATCTTGATATAATTGCCATGCTTAGTGTGTGACTCGTTAGTTTTTTATTTTTAGGATTCAAAGCGGACATATTAAAATAATAATAATTGAATCGATAAGTAAAACTAAGAAGTATAGAACGAATAACTAACTCATCGCTTCACATTATCTCGATCAAAAGAATCAGTCAAGATATAATATATTGATATAATATATTGGTCATATCATTGGAGCAACTGAAAGATTTCTTTTTTTGTTAGAAAAAGAAATCTGATTACTGATTATAAATTGTAAAACAAAAAACAAAGTATCTAGATAATATGGAAAGATGAGATAAAGAGAGAAAATAAATCTCAATGAAATGATATATGATTCCAATATATAATATGTAAGGTCTATGCGTCATCTACTAAAATCCTAAAAAAAAGGCCAGTGTAAAAAAGCATAAATACTGATTGATCCATAATTAAACGAATACATTCATAGAACAAAAAAATCAAGAGTCCCGAGTCAATAAAGACTGAGAAAATTGACTCAAGAATAAATTTAATTAGAGACTCCATTGTAGAATTAAAACCTAACCATTAATTGAGAAGCGATGGGAACGACGAAACCTGTGAAGGCGTAGAATTCATTGGGTGGGATGGCGAAGCAAACCAGACGGAGAACAATCCAGTGTATCCTGAAAGGAACTAGTCGTACAACTAAAATAACTACAGAATGAGTAAATATTCGCTTGCGAAAGTTTTTAGGTTTTATTGTATCTTTCTTTTCAAATTCTGATCGATCTAAATCTGATATCATAATGAAAATAGAAAAAGCCAAAATAAAAGAAAGATTCATTATAAGAAAATGTCCCTATCTCCATTATAGAACTATATTATATATAAATATCTATAAAAACAAAAACGACCTTATAAATAATATAGGAGACGTGTTTAGTTATATAGCAAAACAAAATAAGATAGAAAAATTTCTAAGAGATTAGATGAATGAAATCTCAAAGAATCCCATGATTCGGTATATTATTCATCAATATATCTTTTTTTTAATCCTTTTCTTTTATTCGCAAGGAGCCGTATGAGAAGAAACTCTCATGTCCGGTTCTGGAGTAGAGGTGAAAGTAAGAAAGAATCATCAACTATAACCCCAAAAGAACCAGATTCCGTAAACAACATAGAGGAAGAATGAAAGGAATATCTTATCGAGGTAATCATATTTCTTTCGGTAGATATGCTCTTCAGGCACTTGAACCCGCGTGGATTACATCTAGACAAATAGAAGCAGGTCGACGGGCAATGACACGAAATGTCCGCCGCGGTGGAAAAACATGGGTACGTTTATTTCCAGACAAACCGGTTACGGTAAGACCTACAGAAACACGTATGGGTTCGGGGAAAGGATCTCCTGAATATTGGGTAGCTGTAGTTAAACCGGGTAGAATACTTTATGAAATGGATGGAGTAGGAGAAAATATAGCTCAAAAAGCTATTTCAATAGCGGCTTCAAAAATGCCTATACGAACTCAATTCATTATGTCGGTATAGAAATGTAGAACCCACCCAAACGCAAGAAAAGGACTTTTTGGGATAAAAAAACAATTGCAAATTTCTTTTTTTTTTTTTTTTTTGGACAAACAATATCTCTTTTTTTTATTTCGCCCTTTGGCTGTATTGCAAGAATAGATTAAAAAAAATGATTCAACCTCAGACCCATTTGAATGTGGCGGATAACAGCGGGGCCCGAGAATTGATGTGTATTCGAATTATAGGGACTAGTAATCGACAATATGCTGAAATTGGTGACGTTATTGTTGCTGTGATCAAGGAAGCATTACCAAATACATCCCTAGAAAAATCAGAAGTGATCAGAGCTGTAATTGTGCGTACTTGTAAAGAATTCAAACGCGACAATGGCATGATAATACGATATGATGACAATGCTGCAGTTGTCATTGATCAAGAAGGAAATCCGAAAGGAACTCGAATTTTTGGTGCGATCACCCGGGAATTGAGACAGTTAAATTTCACTAAAATAGTTTCACTAGCACCCGAGGTATTATAAGATAGAAGAAGAGTCTGCGATTTATAGTATACAATTTGAAGGAAACTGATTATGAAATAGATCAAATTTATTAGTCAATTTTGTGTGTCTGACACATCATATTAAAAAAAAAAAAAAAGACCAAAGAGCATGTCAATATAAAAAATGAGAGGCAACAATAATTTTAGTTTATCATGGGTAGGGACACTCTTGCTGACATAATAAACTCTCTACGAAATGCTGCTATGAATAGAAAAGGAACGATTCGAATACCGTTTACGAATATCACCAAAAACATTATTAAAATACTTTTACGAGAAGGTTTTATTGAAAACGCCAGGAAACATCGTGAAAGCGACAAATATTTTTTGGTTTTAACCCTACGACATAGAAATAGAAAAGGGCTCCATAGAACTAGTTTAAATTTAAAACGAATAAGTCGACCGGGTCTACGAATCTATTCTAACTATCAAAAAATTCCTAGAATTTTAGGAGGAATGGGGATTGTAATACTTTCTACTTCTCGAGGTATAATGACAGACCGAGAGGCTCGGCTAGAAGGAATCGGCGGAGAAATTTTGTGTTATATATGGTAATCTTTCTGCTATCCGAATTTTTTTCGAAACTTCTTTTTTGTTTTGTGAAAAAAAAGAAAAAGAGAAAGGACGGGTTTTTAATCTCACTCCTCCTACATTAATTAGTTGATACTTTAATTTAAGGAGGTTTTGCATGGAATGAAAGAACAAAAATGGATTCATGAAGGTTTAATTACTGAATCACTGCCAAATGGCATGTTTCGGGTTCGTTTAGATAATGAAGATTTCATTTTAGGTTATATTTCCGGAAGAATCCGGCGCAGTTTTATACGTATACTACCGGGGGATAGAGTCAAAATTGAAGTAAGTCGTTATGATTCCACTAGAGGACGTATAATTTATAGACTCCGCAACAAAGATTCGAATTATTAGGTAGTTTTTTCAACTTCAACATTCCTTTTATAGAGGGGTTCAAATTGAAATAAATTTATTTTCTTCCAATAAGTATATTCGTTTAGGAATGACAACGATGAAAACAAGAGCCTCTGTTCGTAAAATTTGTGAAAAATGTCGACTGATCCGTAGACGAGGACGAATTATGGTAATTTGTTCCAACCCTAGACATAAACAAAGACAAGGATAATCTTTCGAAATGAAATTTAAAGTAAATAAAAAAGAGCTTTCTAAAGACTCGATGTATATCTATTTTGACATAAAATGGAGATATCCATATATCTTTGACTTATATTTATGAGATAATAAAATATGGCCAAAACTATAAAAAAAACCAGTTCTCGTAGGAATGGACGTATTGGCTCACGTAAGAATACACGTAGAATACCAAAAGGAGTTATTCATGTTCAAGCAAGTTTCAACAATACCATTGTGACTGTGACGGATGTACGGGGTCGGGTTATTTCTTGGTCCTCCGCCGGCACTTGTGGATTCAAGGGTACAAGAAGAGGGACGCCGTTTGCTGCCCAAACCGCAGCAGGAACCGCTATTCGTGCAGTAATAGATCAAGGGATGCAACGAGCAGAAGTCATGATAAAGGGTCCTGGCCTCGGACGAGATGCAGCATTAAGAGCTATTCGTAGAAGTGGTATACTGTTAAGTTTTGTACGAGATGTAACCCCTATGCCCCATAATGGCTGTAGGCCACCTAAAAAAAGACGCGTCTAAAAATAAACATAAACATTGAAGAGATTTCAAGAGAAATAAATAATTCAATGATTTGATCAAGTCCTATTACTATGGTTCGAGAGAAAGTCAAAGTATCTACTCGAACACTACAGTGGAAGTGTGTTGAATCAAGAACAGACAGTAAGCGTCTTTTTTATGGACGCTTTATTCTGTCTCCACTTATGAAAGGTCAAGCCGACACAATAGGGATTGCAATGCGAAGAGCTTTGCTTGGAGAAATAGAAGGAACATCTATCACACGTGCAAAATCTGAAAAAATACCACACGAATATTCTACCATAGTGGGTATTCAAGAAACGGTACATGAACTTTTAATGAATTTGAAAGAAATTGTATTGAGAGGAAATTTGTATGGAATTCAAAACGGATCTATTTGTATCAAGGGTCCGGGATATGTAACTGCTCAAGACCTCGTCTTACCCCCTTCTGTCGAAATCGTTGATAATACACAACATATAGCTATACTAACAGAACCAATTGATTTTTTTATTGAATTACAAATCGAGAGACATCGAGGATATCATATAAAAACACCCAATAACTTTCAAGATGGAAGTTTTCCTATCGATGCTGTATTCATGCCTGTTCGAAATACAAATTATAGTATTCAGTCTTATAGAAATGGTAGTGAAAAAGAAGAGATACTTTTTCTCGAAATATGGACAAATGGAAGTTTAACTCCTAAAGAAGCACTTCGTGAAGCCTCTCGTAATTTGCTTGATTTATTCATTCCTTTTCTACATGCGGAAGAAGAAAACTTACATTTAGAAAATGACTGGTACAAGGTTACTTTACCCCTTTTTACCTTTCATGATAGATTGACTAAACTAAAGAAAAATCAAAAAGAAATGGAATTGAAATATATTTTTATTGATCAATTAGAATTGACTCCTAGGACCTATAATTTCCTCAAAAGGTCTAATATACATACATTATTTGACCTTTTAAATAAGAGTCACGAATACCTTATGAAAATGGAACATTTTCACATTGAAGACGTGAAACATATATTGAACATTCTAGAAAAAAAAAAAATTCGCAATTGATTTACCAAAGAATAAACTTTAAACCCATTCCATTGTATTTGCTTCATTTTAACAAAACAAATACAATGGAATGGGTATTTTAAATCGTTAGCACATTCCAGATATTTTGAATAAAAAAACAAAAAAAGAATTGAATGAATGTTCTATATGGAAA